ATCTGGAAATTCTTCTCAGATACAAGGAAATGATTCAGTTCCAAAGCCAAAGATCGTAGTTCTCGAACAAGTAATCGAAACGATTCTGGAGCATCTTCTGGTTTAGGTATAGTTCCTCCAATGATAGTGGTACCAAGTACTTCTTGGCGAGCTCTAATATGATCAGATTTATAAGTAAGCATCTCTTGTAAAATATGAGCAACACCAAACCCCTCTAGAGCCCAAACCTCCATTTCGCCTACTCGTTGTCCCCCCTGCTTGGAACGGCCTCTAAGGGGTTGTTGTGTAACAAGCGCATAATGCCCACTAGAACGTCCGTGTATTTTATCATCAACCTGATGAATTAATTTCAAGATATAGGGCTTTCCTATTATCACAGGCTGTTCAAAAGGATCTCCTGTTCTTCCATCAAAAATGCAGCTTTTTCCTGGATACTCGGGTTCAAATACCCATGGATTCGCTGTTTGCTTACTGGCTTCGTATAGTTCAGAAAAAACTAGTTTTCTCGAAGCCTCTTGTTCATATCTCTCATCAAAAGGGGCTATTCGATAATGTCTATCTAGCAGACTTCCCGCTAATCCAAGCGAGCATTCCAATATCTGTCCTACATTCATGCGTGAGGGTACTCCTAATGGGTTGAAGACCATATCCACGGGTCTCCCGTCTTGCAAATACGGCATATCCTGTCTAGGCAAAATTTTGGAAATGATACCTTTATTTCCATGTCTTCCAGCTACTTTATCACCTACTTTGATTTCACGTTTCTGTGAAATATATACACGAATTATTTCTGGGTTATAACTTGAACCCCCCTTTTTCTGAACCCATCTCACATCAATAACTCGACCTCGACCACCTATAGGCAATTTTAAACAAGTTTCTTTTGAAGTTGATACCTGAATGCCAAGTATGGCCCGTAATAATCTATCTTCCGGAGCATACGAGGATTCTTTCGACACCTGAGGCGTTAATTTACCTACTAAAATATCACCCGTTTCAACCCACGATCCTAGCATCACAATTCCACTTTTGTCTAAATTTCGGAGTAAACAGCCTTCTAGATGCGGTATTTCTTTAGTGATCCTTTCAGGACCTTGGGTTGTCACATGCGTCTGAATTTCATATTTCCGTATATGGAAAGAAGTATAAATATCACCATATACTAGACACTCACTAATGAGTACCGCATCTTCAAAATTGTAGCCTTCCCATGGCATATAAGCGACTAATATATTTTTCCCTAAAGCGAGTTCCCCACCAACTGTAGCAGCACCATCCGCTAAAACTTGTCCCTTTTTAATGCATTTACCCCGCCGAACCTGAGGTTTTTGATGCATACAAGTATTTTTGTTTGAGCGTTGATACATAAGTAATGGAATGCTTAGAGTATCCCCATTGCCCGATAAAATTATCTTCTCAGTGTCAGTATAAAGGATTTTTCCCTCGTGTTCGGCTATAGCGGGAACCCCAGAATCTAAAGCCACTTGGCGTTCCAATCCAGTTCCAACAATGCACTTTTCGGACCGAGAGAGTGGAACTGCTTGACGTTGCATATTAGAACTCATTAAAGCTCGATTCGCATCATTATGTTCGATAAAAGGAATTAGGGAAGCTCCAATGGAAAAATATTGGAAAGGAAAAATGCTTCGAAGATGAACCTCTTCCCATGCGATAGTCAAAAATTCTTGGCGGTATCGAGCTGGCACAGCCTGTTCTTCTTGAATGCCCCGATTAAGAGCCAAAGAAGTTCCTGCCGCTATCATATAATATTCATCTTGACTTGGTGATAAAAAAAGCATCCGTATCCGTGCTTTTTTTGATTTCTCAAAGAGTTCATAAAATGGACTTTCTAACGACCCCCAATCACCAATCCTGGCATGAATTGATAAAGATCCAATAAGTCCAACATTGATTCCTTCAGACGTGTCAATGGGGCAAATACGCCCATAGTGACTCGGATGGATATCTCGTATCCGAAAATTAGCAGTTCGCCCTGTTAATCCGCCAGGTCCCAAATAGCTCAACTTTCTCCCATGAACGATTTGTGTCAATGGATTAGTTCGATCCAAAACTTGAGATAACGGGTGTAATCCGAAAAAGGATTCATAAGTAGTTGTTAACGGAGTTGAAGTTACCAAATTCTGAGGAGTAGGTATCCATTTATGCCTAATTGCTCCGCCTATAGTTCCCTTAACTACATTTTCTAAACGAGCCAGAGCCAACCCTAGCTGGTCTTGTAAAAGATCCGCTACAGAGCGAATACGTTTATTTTTCAAATGATTCATATCATCAAGTGTACCCATGCCAAATTTCATCCCAATCAAATGATCGGCAGCTGCTAATATATCTCGTGGTAACAAAAATATATTGTTCTGAGGTATATTAAGATTAAGTCTCCAGTTAATATTTCGGCGACCAATCCTTCCTAATTCACACCTTTGATGAAAGAATTTTTTTTGTAATTCCTTACATAAGGATTCAGAAAATATTGGATCCCCACCTACACAAGAAAATTGTTGATAAAACTCCAAAATAGCATTTTCTTTTGACCCAATTTTTTTTTTCTCTTTATCGGTCAAGAAAGATAAGAAAATTTCAGGGTAGCAAACATTCTCTAGAATTTCTCTTAGATTCGAACCCATAGCTGATGATAGAACTAGAATAGATATTTTCTGTTTCCTACTCACACGAGCCCATATTCTTGCTTTTTTATCAATCTCTAATTCTAACCTGCCTCCCCAATCTGATATTATGGTGCCGGTATAGACCGAAATCCCGTTATGATCCAATTCTGACTGGTAATAGATACCAGGACTTTGCAAGATTTGATTGATCACAATTCTGTATATTCCGTTTACTATAGAAGTTCCAAGGGAATTCATTAAAGGAATGTTTCCAATAAAAATTCTTTGTTCTTGCATATTCCTACTGGTTTTCCAAATTAATCCCGCGGATACATATAATTCAGAAGAATATGTAAGTGATTCATAGACAGCATCTCGTTCTTTTATCAGAGGTTCGACCAATTGATATGTTTCCACAAATAATTGAAATTCAATTTCGTGATCTATATCTTCAATTTTTGGAAATTTAGAAAGTTCTTCTATTAAACCCTGATCAATAAACCGATAAAACCCTTCAAATTGTATCTGATTAAATCCGGGTATTGTAGATGTTCCCTCTTTTCCATCCCCGAGCATCTTTTTTGAATTTCCCATTTTTCCGTTTATTGAAAAAATCCCATTCTCTCATTCTTCACCGAATCATATCCATAGAATTCGATCTAGCAATAATGGAATTTATATTCTGTTTACTGAATCACATGAAATTTTATCCAACTCCAAGATATATGGAATGTATGAAATACGTATGAACGGAGACGAGATTCAATTGGAAATTTTTTATAAGAAAGAGATCAAAATGTAACAGAATTGAGAAATACCACTGGAACTTATGGAGTTTTGTAAAGATTCGAAAAAAAGTAATTTCATTTTCACCTATGATATTACAATTCCAATTTGATTGCATACCATAAAAAAATGTATTCATGATTGGATTTGCTCAAGCAGATAAACATATAATAAATAGAAAACTTTTTTTATTATTATAAAAAAAACAGAATGCACAGATATATATGTCTCTTTTTATTGGGGTACAGTTATATTTGGGACAGCACAGGCTGTGCTCTATAAAAAAATAAATTTTCTCTTAAAAGTATTAAATGCAAATTTAAATACAAAAATTTCTTGAGAATTACTCCTCAAAAGCATCCCTAGAGAGACAAAAGACCCCATTATAGAGCTATAGCTCTATAACACAACGTAACATATGTTCTGATTCGGGGTATTGACTTGGACTAACATTATATGTTATAATGGAAATGTAAAAAGATTTAGTTTTCTTTTTAATTTAGATTTATTTTTAATCAAGATAGATTAGTTAAAAATAAATCTATAATGATTTGCTTCTATTTTTAGAAATAGAAAAAGGTCCTGCATTTACAGTCAATAGTTAATGGTTGGGATTTTTACTGGATTCTATTTTTTTTTTCAATTCTATAGCGGGACTGGAAATCCTCTCCTATGGTATTTCAATCCTATATTTTTGTTTTTTGACTGTAAATCCTATATTTTGAATTTTTATTTTGGGACTTTAAGTCCCATATATTTTTTTAATCTAGTTTCTATCGTTTTGGCGGCATGGCCGAGTGGTAAGGCGGGGGACTGCAAATCCTTTTTCCCCAGTTCAAATCCGGGTGTCGCCTCAACAACAGACTTGAAATCCCCTACTATAAAAAAAACAAACGTAGTAAAAGACTCTTGATACTTTCTTTCTCGTTATTCTAAGCCCCTAGCTCTCGAGGTTATATTCTCTAACCTAAAGTTTTTCCTATCGGATTCAAGGAAAACTTAAAGTAGTGGAGGAAAATCCGTAAATCTTTACTTTACACTACTAATTTAGTTCACTGAGTCTTCAATTAGATTGGATAGCTATAGGGGGAAGGGAATTCAACTTTTAGTTTTGGAAAGGACCTAAGATACTTTGGATACAGATTCATGCAAGTCTCGGAATGCTCAGCCATTAAATCGAATATTAGATTCGATGAATAATTGCCTTTCATTTTACTTAAAAAACACGATAAAAGAAAGAAAAAGTCTTATTCTTTATACATGTGAGTCCGATTCCTTGGATACTTCGAAAAGTGTCTGTTTACTTGTGTTTACATCTTGTCGATTCGACTATAAATTCTATAATAAGAATATAACTCATTACTCATTATAAGATAAGTGGATTTTTTGGAGTAGTTAATCAATGGTGACCAAATACCTCTCCCTTTTTTTGACTCTGCACCAGTGATTTCACTATTATTATTGAACAATAATGGAATAGTTTCTTCATATTCATATAAATAGGGGGCAGAATTAACATGGATATAGTAAGTCTCGCATGGGCTGCTTTAATGGTAGTTTTTACATTTTCCCTCTCTCTCGTAGTGTGGGGAAGAAGTGGACTCTAGAAGTACTCCTAATCGGGGTAATAATCAAACTCTATAAACCTGTATCAATTGTTTTAGTTTTATAGACCGTTCAGCAATTTTTTTTGAAGATTTTTTTTACTCAAGTTCTATTTTTATATCAGGGTTTACACGGTTAACCATTCATGGGGTACCCCCTTTTCGAAATCGGAAGAAGTTTCCATCGAATTAGGCTTATCTCTATTAAATGGATCAAACAAACAAATGAAATTGAGAAAGTATGTACATACATTTCATATTATATTGACATTTATAAATAAAAAAGAGATATAGGTGTATTCCTTTATATTAAAAAAAAAAAGAGATTTCACTTGTATCTTTATACATTAGATACAATAACCACAATGGCTAGTATGGTAGAAAGAGATCTCTTTCTACCATACTAGCGGGCCCCTTAGGATACTACTACTACTGAGTCTAATGCATTCCTTTGATTTAAGACAAGAAATTGAAATACTTTTTTATAGTAAAATTGTATTCAAATTAAGTATTTTGACTAACTGTTTTTACGTAAATTATAAGCAAAAAAGCAGTAGGAATGAGAATGAAGAGTGCAGTAGCAATAAATGCAAGAATATTGACTTCCATAATTTAATCGTTTATTTTTTTTTTTTTTTATCTCGGGATTTAATCCCATAGAGATTATAAATCTTTCGCCTGTAAACTCACTCAAGATTTCGATGATATCGAATGAAATAAATATCATGAATAACAATATCGTAGCTATGAAATCGACTTATCGTCAAGAATTTAATAGTATAACATAGAAAGATCCTTTATCCACACCGAATACATAATTAGATTCCTGATCCAATCAAAATTATTTATGATTCTTTTTACCCGCTTTCTTTTCTACAACCTAGTACTTTCCTTTCCTTATACAATCATCTGATGAAGTATCATAAAAAACCTTTTCTACTTCGAGTGTTGACAAAAAGAGTTTCTAAAGAACCTTAAATAACCAATAGAAATCAAATATAGAAAATAAATACCAAGTTAAATTTTAAAGAAACAAAAAATTTGAAGGGTCTATCGTCTTTTTTGAAAACAAATAAGGGGGATGTGATAAAGACGAGTCCCAGTAAAAAAGCTAAAATATTCCAAAAAATTAAAAATTTATTACGAGTTTTTTCTTCGACATCGACTCTAATCTTTTAAAAGAGCATCTTCCTTAGGGAAGACTAAATTTATCTTTTTTTATCCTCTTTCCTTGGTTGGATTTGAACTATTTTCAATTCCTTTACTTCATCTTCATATAAATAAAAGTATATATAGGTACTCTTGTCAAACGTATTATACGCTATACTATTCCATTTTAATACATTTTAATAAACGAGTTAACGGGAGATCCATTGCCAAAAAGCGGAACCCCCGTAAAGTATCTCTTACTTGAATGCTCTCAAGAATTATCCTAATTTACATATGTCTCTCTACCATCAATTGGTGCTAGTTAAAATAATGGAAATACCCCTTTCTTTTGCTTGATGAAAAAAAAGAGAAATGAAAAAGTTTTTCTCCACTTGCCCAGAAAAAAGTGGAGTGGATGTCTTTTTTTTATTTAATTCGCCGGGACTGACGGGTTTCGAACCCGCAACTTCCGCCTTGACAGGGCGGTGCTCTGACCAGTTGAACTACAATCCCCTAGAAATCAAGTGGGTAGCTTACATATTACTTCTTATGATTTCATTTTTATCATTTCAATTTGAGATGAAAATTCGTGTTTTGTAACAAAAAAAGTAAGAAGTTATATTGGTGAGAGCAAGGCGGATTACTGGTAATCCTTGCAATCGATTGATAATCTATTAAAAAAAAAGTAGCTCTTTTTTCTACACTCTATTCATTATAGTTTATATTTAAAGGATCCATATCGAGCAAGATCGGAATTTTTTATGTAAACAAAAAAGTAACTGGATACACGAAATAAAGAAAAAAGTAAAGTTGAAATATCCCAAAAATTTTACTTTTTTCTTACCCCTTCTCTGTCATTTATGCAAAAAAAAGGTTCCGTAGACAGCGAATTATTGGGCCGAGCTGGATTTGAACCAGCGTAGACATATTGCCAACGAATTTACAGTCCGTCCCCATTAACCGCTCGGGCATCGACCCAGGAAGAATTTATTATAACTTTATGGATAATCCACGATCAACCTCCTCTCGTAGTACCCTACCCCCAGGGGAATTCGAATCCCCGTTGCCTCCTTGAAAGAGAGATGTCCTAACCTGTTAGACGATGGGGGCATACTTGCTCAACCGCATCATACTATGATCATAGTATGATCAGTTTTTTACAATTGTCAATATAATAAAATGGTATTACTAGGTTATCTCTTTTTTTCTATTAGGATTCGAAATTTTTTTTTTTTAGTGGACATATTAAATCAAAAAAATATAAAAAAAGTAAAGTCTAGTACAGAATCTTTTTTATTTAAAGAAGTGATTGGTCTGACATAAAAAAACCCATTAAG